TATTGGACCTTTTGAGGCAATTATAGATCCTGGGAGGCAGTTCTAATTGGTCAATAAAAATATATTTCAATTCTATTTCTTTTTTGTTTTTCTTTAGTTTAGCCAATCTATCACGAAAAGTAAGAGGGGGTAAAGTGCCCTTGTGTTGATTGTACTCTAAATGTAAAGTTTCTTCTTCCGCATGTAGAAAAGGAATAAATAAATCAATCAAATTACGGGAGGCTTCATGAAGTGCTTCTTTAGGAGTTAAACTCCCATTTGTCCATATTTCGAGAAAAAGTATCTCTTGTCTTTCATTCCCATTCCCATAAGAATGAATACTATGATTCGCATTTCGAACAGGCATGAATACAGCATCTATAGGATAACTTCCGTCTTGAAAGTTATTTGGCCTTTTTATACTATATCCGCGATTCCTCTCCATTTGTAATCCAATACACAAATCAATCGGTTCCGTCAGTCTAGCTATATGTTGTGTATTATCAACGATTTCCACAGAAGGCGGTGAAATGATGTCTTGAGCAGTTACATATCCAGGACCCCTGGCACAAATAAACGCGCCGCGAGTTCCATACAGATTACTTCTCAATACAATTTCTTTCAAATTCATTAAAATTTCATGTACTGATTCTTGAATACCTACTATGGTAGAATATTCATGGGGTATTTTCTCAGATTTTGCACGTGTGATACATGTTCCTTCTATTTCTCCAAGCAAAGCTCTTCGCATCGCAATGCCTATTGTGTCGGCTTGACCTTTAATAAGTGGAGACAGAATAAAGCGTCCATAACAAAGACGCTTATTGTCTACTCTTGATTCAACACACTTCCACTGCAGTGTCCGAGTAGATACTGTTACTTTCTCTCGAACCATAGTAATATTACTTGATCAGATCATTGAATCATTTATTTCTCTTGAAATCTCTTCAATGTTTATTTCTACACAGTTTATTCCTATACATGTCTTTTTTTAGGAGGTCTACAGCCGTTATGTGGCATAGGAGTTACATCCCGTACGAAACTTAATAGTATACCACTTCTACGAATAGCTCGTAATGCTGCATCTCTTCCGAGACCAGGACCCTTTATCATGACTTCTGCTCGTTGCATACCTTGATCCACTACTGTACGAATAGCATTTCCTGCTGCGGTTTGAGCAGCAAATGGCGTCCCTCTTCTTGTACCCCTGAATCCACAAGTACCGGCCGAGGACCAAGAAACCACCCGACCCCGTACATCTGTAACGGTCACAATGGTATTGTTAAAACTTGCTTGAACATGAATAACTCCCTTTGGTATTCTACGCGCACTCTTACGTGAACCAATACGTCCATTCCTACGTGAACCAATTCTTGGTATAGGTTTTGCCATATTTTATCATCTCATAAATATGAGTAAGAGATATATGGATATATCCATTTCATGTCAAAACATGATTTTTTTTTATTTGTACATCGGGTTCTTTAGAGAATCTCTTTTAGAAAAATTATCCTTGTCTTTGTTTATGTCTCGGGTTGGGACAAATTACTATAATTTGTCCCCGCCTACGGATCAGTCGACATTTTTCGCAAATTTTACGAACAGAAGCCCTTATTTTCATATTTGTTATTCCTTACCTTAACTTAATTAAGAATCTACTTCTTGGAAGAAAATAAGTTTCTTGAAATTTTGAACTTCGAATTGTATCTCCATGAAAAAAGGAATGTTGAAGTTGAAAAAACTCCCTAATTATTCGAATCCTTGTTTCGGATTCTATAAATTATACGCCCTTTGGTTGAATCATAACGACTTACTTCAATTTTGACTCTATCTCCTGGTAGTATCCGTATAAAACTACGTCGGATCCTTCCTGAAACATAACCTAGAATCATATTTTCATTATCTAAACGCACCCGGAACATACCGTTGGGAAGTGATTCAGTAATTAAACCTTCATGAATCCATTTTTGTTCTTTCATTCCAGGTAAAACCCCCTTAAAGTATTAATTAATGGAGGAGTAGTGATATTAGACAACCCGCCCTTTCTCTTTTTTTTTCACAAATAGGAAGTTCCGGATCCAATTCGAATATCAGAAGGATTACCATATATAACACAAAATTTCTCCACCAATTCTTTCTAGGCGAGCCTCTCGGTCTGTCATTATACCTCTAGAAGTAGAAAGAATTACAATCCCCATACCACCTAAAATTCTAGGAATTCGTTGATAGTTAGAATAGATTCGTAGACCAGGTCGACTGATCCCTTTTAAATTTAAAATAGTTCTATATGTTCCTTTCCTATTCCTTCTATGTCGCAGGGTTAAAACCAAAAAATATTTGTTGCTTTCCTGATGTTTCCTCACGTTTTCGATAAAACCTTCCCGTAAAAGTATTTTAACAATGTTTTCGGTGATATTAGTAGATGCTATTCGAACCGTTACTTTTCTATCCATGTCGACATTTCGTATAGAGGTTATTATGTCAGCAATAGTGTCCCTGCCCATGATGAACTAAAATTATTGGTGCCTGCTAATTTTGATATAATCAACATGCTCTTTTTTCTTTTTTTATTTATGAATTCTATTAAATATTAAATTAAAGGTATATGCGTGAAACACAATCTACTAATTAATCTATTTCATTCACTTACTATAACTATATCATGGTCTCGTCTTATAATACCTCAGGGGCTAAGGAAACTATTTTAGTAAAATTTAACTGTCTCAATTCCCGGACGATCGCACCAAAAATTCGAGTTCCTTTGGGGTTTCCTTCTTGATCAATAATAACTGCAGCATTGTCATCATATCGTATTATCATACCGTTGTCACGTTTGAGTTCTTTACAGGTACGTACAATTACAGCTCTGATTACTTCTGATCTTTCTAGAGGCATATTTGGTACTACTTCTTTGATCACAGCAACAATAACGTCACCAATATGAGCGTATCGGCGATTACTAGTTCCTATGATTCGAATACACATCAATTCTCGGGCCCCGCTGTTGTCCGCTACATTCAAATGGGTCTGGGGTTGAATCATATCATTTTTTTATTCGATTTTTCAATGCAAAGAACGAAGGAAAAAAAAAAAAAAGAAATATTGTTTGTCCAAAATCAAAAAAAGAAACCTGCAATTTTTTTTCATCCCAAAGACCTCTTTTTCTTTTATTCCTATCCCGAAATAATGAATTGAGTTCGTATAGGCATTTTGGACGCCGCTATTGAAATAGCTTTTCTAGCTATATTTTCTGCTACTTCGCCCATTTCATAAAGTATTCTACCTGGTTTAACGACAGTTACCCAATATTCGGGGGATCCTTTCCCCGAACCCATACGTGTTTCTGTAGGTCTTACTGTAACTGGTTTGTCTGGAAATATACGTACCCATATTTTTCCACCACGGCGTACGTTTCGTGTCATTGCTCGTCGCCCCGCTTCTATTTGTCTAGATGTGATCCAAGCAGGTTCAAGTGCTTGAAGAGCGTATCTACCGAAACAAATACGATTACCTCGATAAGATATTCCCTTCATTCTTCCTCTATGTTGTTTACGGAATCTGGTTCTTTTGGGGTTATAGTGGATGGGTCTTTTTCAAATTCCATCTCTACTCCAGAACCGGACATGAGAGTTTCTTCTCATCCAGCTCCTCGCGAATGAAATGATTCAAAAAAATTTAGTTAAGATAAAATTCAATTTTTTTGAATAATAGACTGAATCGTGGGATTCTTTGATATTTCATCTAATTTTCATCTAATCTATTTCTATTAGAAATTTTTATATCTTGTTTATATATAGCTTTTGGATATATAGCTAAACATATATTTATAGATAATGATAATGTAATTTTTTATTTATAATTTATTTATAGTATATTATTTATAATATATAAATAAGGCTATAACATATAAGGCTATAACGAATCTTTATTTTGTTTTGTCTTTATCATATCGGATCGCTCAAAAAATAGAGCAATTCGGTAAAATAAAGCTTTCGCGGGCGAACATTTACTCTTTCAATATCTATTTCAATTGTAAGGTTAGCCCACGATCTTTCAGAACAAATGAATTGATACCTGGTTTGTTCCGCCATCCCACTCAATGAATCATTAGGATTCGTTTTTAATAGAATCTTCTGTATTCACAGGTTTCCGTCGTTCCCATCGCTTCTCAATTAATGGTTAGGTCTGAATTATACAATGGAGCTCCTGTTCTTGAGTCAATCTTCTCAGTCTTTATTGGCTCTAGGCTCTTGATTTTTTTTCTATGAACATATTCATTTAATTCGGGAGGAATTAGTTTGATGCTTTATTACACTGCCTTTTATGAAATGATTCATAGACCTTACATATTATATTGGAATCATATATCATTGGCGTTCTTTTTATCTCTTTCTCTCACCCTTCTTCCATTTATCCACATCATTCTAGATTTCGCTTCCCAAACTCAGATTGGTTTGGTTTTTTTTTATGCAAAAAAGATTTCAGTTGCTACAATGATATGACTAATATATCATATCTTGACTGGTTGTTTAGATCTAGATAATGTGAAGCGATGAGTTGGTTATTAATTCTGTAATTTTGAGTTCATACTATGTATGGGCCGGTCCATTTTTTGTTTTGAACCCAAATCCTACAAAAAACCAACGAGTCACACACTAAGCATAGCAATTATATCAAATGGTCAATCGAATCTTTATTCAACCCTATAGAATTAATTTCTAATTGTTCATTTTTGTTTTGATTGAAGAGAAAAAGAATGAAAGAATTTGTCATTTTTTGTTTCATTACATTACTGGATAGAACGAAAGAAAAGACAAGGAAGGGCTTATTATTTTATTCTTCGTCTACAAATATCCAAATTTTGATGCCTAATACCCCATATATAGTTCGAACTCTATAGGAACAATAATCAATTTTAGCTCGAATGGTTTGTAGGGGAACCCTTCCTTCTCTAATCCATTCGACACGTGCAATTTCTTTTCCGTCGATACGCCCTGCAATTTGTACTTGAATTCCTTTTG